ACCTCTGGCTCAGCCATTAGAGTGATTTTTCATTCACGGCTAACTTACCACTAAATCAATCGATTCATTCCTCTCCTTTCAGTCGAGCCTCAATTACATCAAGCCTCATCCAAAAGAAAAGATTTAAAAAACGAAATCCTATGCTGCTTGAGGAAGGGGACAGTCAAAGGCTCGCTTATTCTTCCTTTTCTTCTCCAGTAGCATCTTGTGAATCTGCTTATGTGTCTGCGGATGGGAATGCTGTTCTATATCTTGATTCTGTTCTAGACCCATAGGACCATCTTTCAAAGCTAGCCTATATACCTTACGAGGAGCCACCAAAGGGAGTCTGCTACTTCCTTTAGTTTAGGGCAGCAAGCCCTTTCTGTTAGTTAGTCGGGTGCTGGATCATCTTCTCGTAAGAACCCTTAATCCCCATCCACACCACAACTTTTTGCTTGCTGGTTACAGCTTTAGCGACTGTTACTTTATATTCAAGCTATTTTAGTAGTAAATCGCCCGGGCTTCGAAAGAAAGAAAAAGGTGCGTGCCGCACTCACGAGGGACTGCCTCTCTGAGTTCTATTCCGAACACAGTTGTTTGAGTGGATCCATTCTCTTCCTTTTTTGCAACCTCTTTCTATTAAGTATAAATCGATGGAACCGGAGCCCCAGAATCTCATTCATTCTCTTTGCCAGTTCAGTGCTACCCTTCCTTTAGGGCGGGCAATCTTAACTCGCTTCGTCGTCATGATCGGGAGAACTCACAATGCCCAGATCAAAGGCAAGATCAGCTCACTTCCACACCGACTCAATAACTTAATCCTCTCTAAAGGCTCGATGTAATTGAGGCTCGACTGAAAGGAGAGGGATAAAGAAAGCTTCGAATCACCTTGACTTGAGGAAGAGTTGAAAGCATCATAAAGAGGGGTTGCTGGTTCGCGCGCTACGGCTTGATGTCTACGCGCCTTAGGACGACGCGCGATATCGCTTTCCTAAGCTAGCTCACTTTCTTTGGGTCACGACTGAAAGCTATTTAGTTAATGACCCGTAAGCGAAGGTCGTTCAATCAAAAAAAGCCGGTTTATTTGGTAGGGGCCAACAAGGCAAGGCCCTGAAGAGCAAAAATTTTAGATGATAGGGCAGAGACAAAGCAGGCACATCAACAAGTTTATTCGGTTAGTTAAAACTCAGAGGATGACCTGTTGACTATCTTGTTAGTCTTCCGGTAGGAATACCGAAAATCTTTCATGATGAGCGCCAAAGACTCAAAAGCTCACGCACGATCTACTGATCAAATAGCATAATCACGTTCAGGGACAGGCTTTCTCCCCAAAGCATACTTTTGCTTGCTTGCCATAGCACAAGCTGATCACACTGCGACGTCGAGCACTTCGGAGGAAGCGTGGTTAAAAAATTCCTCAGCGCTTAAAGCAAGATTCGGAACTTTAGTTTAGTTAGGGTCATCGTTTCATCCGCCCTTTCTCTTTCGACAGAGGGTCTTGGTCAGTAGGCCTTCCTTTTTTATTTTAAGAAAGTAGACAAAGAAGCCAAAAGTATTCAATGCTTCCCAGCTGTATCGCGCAACTCCGTTCCTGAGGCTGCTAGCGGGCTTAGTTCGGGCTTAGCTTCAATGGGCGCCACATCATTTTTCTCCCCTCTTTTACGAGGGGGAAGCCGTATCGAAAGTCGCCACTTTCAAACTTAGCCTAGGGCACTAGACTGGCCCAGGAAAAGAAGGGAGGTGAGGTGGGGAAGGTTGGGCTTTCGATCTCCTGCTGCGCGATAAACTCAAACTCTATTTGCGCAATATACGCGCATTTAACGCACATTGAGCGAGCAGTTAAGGTGTTACATCTAATAAATAGACTTTGATTCATAACTAGACCAATGCATCTTTGTTTTCTCGCCCTACTTCTAAGGATAGATAGTTTAGGGAAAGCAAGTGCTGTGATGAGATCTGTCTTTCGGCTTGGTCGAGGACACCATTACCTTGTTGCTCGCATCGTGATCGATGTAGATTCTTCCTGTCCAGAGCCCCGACCAGTCTTAACTGAAAAGCTTTCAGACCCCTGTGTGAGCTAGTTATACTAGCAACTTGCTGTGTCATGTCCGTTCTCGTTACACATATGATATGGTACCTATTTATCCGGAGATCTCTTTTGCTACTGGTGCAATCACCTCTCACGAGGTTGAAGCTGAGCCAAAATCTGTCCCACTAACCTGGCCAATCTCTCGGGTGAAATGTCTGGGGTGACATGTGCATTCCGAAATATTTCCATCATTTGTTCTCGGTGGTGCTCTGAAGTTAAAAGAAGACCTTTAGCCTACCTCGAAAGGATGCTTTTCTTGAGCTTGTTTTTGTCCCCAAGGTAAAATGGGTTCAAAAAGAGCTGCTGCTTCTGCTTCACCTTGCTTGCTTGGGGTTGGCTCCTCAATGCGGACTGGAACTTATCTACTTCAATAGTTTGCTAACCACTCGGAGCAGTTTTGCAGTTAAGGATATCAGCTAGTTGGTTGTTTGGCTCCTCGATCCGGACTGGAATATATGGCTCTTCGATTAGGACTTTCAGTAGCTTTTGGGGACCAAAGAGCAGGGGTAAAGACTGCCCAATGGGCGAATTGCTAGTGAATGGAGGAAGGAATGCTAGTTTGAGTTTGGTTGGTGGAGATGGATCCCGGGGAACTAATGTGCCATTAATCCCATCCCTGGAACTCAATCTGAGTGGTTCCCCTCAATAAGGACGAAAAGTAGCATCAGCGGATGAAAGAGTGGACGAGCTCCCTTTCAATTACATTGAACCTTGTTGGCCGATAACTCGATGGTATCCGCTCATGGATGGTAGTTGACTGATTGGAGTAAGTTTCAGCCTTTCTAGTAGTTGGAGTTTGTGGAACAAGTTGTAGAGATCCCATCGTTTCTAGTACTTGTGGAGAATCCACACCAGTAAGAAATAGCTTTAGTTGTTGTTGGAAGTGACCTAGACATATTTCTATTTAGAGGTCGGTCCTTGCCCTTTTCTTCCGCTAGGTAAGTTGGGAAGTCCTTAATAAGGCAGGGGAAGTCGAGTCCCTTATCTTCGACAAGCCTCGATCTGCGCTTTCGCTTTAAAGAAAGAATCGCTGAAGACAGATTCTTTTTTTCGGTTGAGTAAGGGCGAATTGCTCCTCTTCTTTAGCTTCTTCTGTAATACCGATAGTTAATAGCTCTAGCGGCTGCTTTTTGAGATACTAATTATATTGGGTTCATCTACGACCAACCTCAAGCGGAAGTAGTTCGGAGCGTCTCTTTCTGTGCTGTTATGATTCCATGATCTTCTCTGAGGTAGACCTTCTTATCTACTCCAACAGTTCGCCTTCAGCTCACCTTGGATACTCCTCCAACCCTTGGTCAAACGCTTGAAGATAGTCCTATCAACACGAGCTATTGTCCTTTGATGCTGGATGCACTGGTGTAGATTTCTTTTCTGTAATTGTAATAGAATAGTAATATAATAATATAAGTAGTGCTAAAGTCGATGCGCTAAATGAGAGTTCGAGGTGGGATGAGTAAATTAGCTCGAATTGATTAGTGCATCTGCTTCTATTTTCGTAGTGAATCATAGCGACTCGTCCCGTGTCAATAAGGTCTGAGGAAGGCTATGAGCCAGGATTTAAGCGCTTTGACCACTGCTCATGGTCCGAGGGAAGTGGAATGGCTTGGTACGCGCCTGTGAGAGCCTTTCTGCTGGTTCCCTGAGGAGGCCCCCTTTTTCTTCGTTAGCATTTTCAAAAGGCTCAAACCGAATGGTCAAAGGCTGGGAGTATTGATGGGAATACCGGGGGTTCGTCATTAGTAGTGGGGAAGCCGGCCAATTAACCATGTAGACAGATTAGTAGGTACGGCACGTACCATAGTCTGGGGTACGGATTGACTTACTATTCGATTCGAAGTGGATGACTACCTAGATTAGAATTAGGATTCAATATTTCGTGATAGTTATCATGCATGGGTTGAAAAGGGACGGGCCAATAGCAACGCAGAAGTTTCATACAAAGGTGCCTTGAACAGGCGGGGAAAAGACGTTTAAAGCGGAGGGAAAACCAATCTCAGAAGGGAAATCCGGATGAAAGGGCAAATTCCTGTGATTCTTGGTTAGCTGACTAAGAGCGGATGGGGCGGGCAAGGAGAGCGGCATTGCTATAGGTTCGATTCATCAATGTCGGTATCTCAGTCACAGATTGATGTTGTCCTCAAAAGACCCCTTGGCGGATTAAGCTTTTTACCTGGAATACCCCCATAATACCCAACTATTTGAGCAAGAGTTGCCGTTTCGTCGAATGCTATTAGGTCAAAACGTATGTGTGAAAACGAGTATGTGACCATAACTGACACCGTTTTAGGAAGAAATTCGTCGGATACACTTCTATGAGATGGAAGTGGAGTGATTTCAGGAGAGATAACCGGGGTATAAGCCTCCGAGAAACCTGATGAGGGGATTCTCGGGAACTCCTCCTCAGCAAAAATCTTTAGAGAGAAAAAAGGGGTTTGGAGATCAGAGAGAGGAAGTAGGCTTTAGAGAAAAAGTCTCTCTTGTGCCGGTAGTAGGGAAAGCAGCCTTGTTGATTAAAGAACAGGGGGCACGCTTCTGTCGTTCAAGAATCCCCTTGCTTACTAGCAATGCGCATTGACTCATTCCCTCTACAGTGGTAATACCAGCTCAGTAAAGAACCCTATGGGACAGGGAGGGGCTAGTATAGACGCTCTAATCTAAAAAGTTAAGACTAGCTATATGCTTTTTACTAGTCTTTCCTTTCATTTTTGAAGAATCTTCCCCTCTCCTCCCGAGCTTCCTTGATAGCTTAGATAAGTAAGGAATCTCACTTTGGTTTAAAATCGCTTCTATCCTTAGCCTTAGGCCGGTCCCTTGGTTCTGCCCCCAAAGACAAGAATGGTTTGATCCTAGCGAGTGAGATTGAACTTCTAGCTTAAAAGGTTACGCACCTCAAACAGGATCTGATCTTTCTTATGCCTGCTCCCGTCTTGTCGCCTCCTATTACTGGTGGGCCACTCCTGCTTTTTACCACCGACAACATTTCGGGACAAAAGACGAGGACTCTTGGCAGGATACTAGATAGTAGAAATAGGTTAGAAGAGAAGAAGCACAATAGGATCCGTATCGTTCCCCAGGTGCTAGCACCGAATAAAGATAAAGGGATGTTGGTTGCCTTCACTACCAATGTCATGCTCCCTTTACCAGAAGGTGAGATTGAAAGTACTGAATATGCTTTCCTTTTGTCCCTAACTTTTAATCTCTTTGGATTCATTCTTTTCTTTTTATCGGTTTTTGTCCATTTCCCTTCAATAGAGGACAAAAAAGCAGCTAGTTTTCACGATGGGAGTTGATGAAGCGCTCTAAGAAGCCTCGAAACGGATCCTTTTTGCTTACTTTTCAGCTATAGGAAAAGACAAATTCCTTTCCTAAAAGGGGCTGATGAGCTTTTTCACCTATATAAAACGTGAAAGTTTTGAATCCCCGGGTTACTCTTATATGTAGAGTCATCGGTTGGTCCTGCACCAAGCCTTGAATGCTGAATTGGTTCTCCTTTTCTACGGATTCGGTGAGGTATGTCACAGGTCAATGAAAGCCATTTGAAGCCTCTCAAGCTGTCTAGAGGAGGTCCTGCAATTCAATTTATCATTTGGTGTGGATTGAGTTTTGGTTCCTGAAAGCGCCGAAATCTTCTATGATTTGTTTTGTCACGAGCTGGACTCGAACCAGCGTGCTCCAGATGCGATGCATGATCTGGATTTCAGCCTTCCTGATCATGACTTAGGTAACCCGGTTCGTCTTCGAACATGAAAGAACAAGACTAATAAAGACTACATCCGGGGGGTATATTGCTTTTTTTAATTAAAGCCCTTTTCCGGACTCTCCTGTTTACCTCTGTCCGGCTTCTATACTCCTCGGGGCCTATCTTTTGATTAGGAAAGCGCCACTCGTAGTATGTTGACGCTATCCATCCTTGCTTATATTCATTTCTTAGGCTCCAAGCCGAGCTCTCACACGTTCCGAACATGAGACTTCTGGAACCCGACGACCCATCGTTCGTACCCGGCCACGGCTCTCACCTTGAATTCCCATTTGGTTGATGAAGTGGATTCCCATATCCTTAAAAGGCGCTTTATCTTCGACGTTCTATTCTACTGTTATATATGTATTTAAAATGGTCAAAGGCTCTCCTAACCTAATATATCTCATTCATAGGTCTCACGGAATTGAATTCAACTTGTGCTGCTTTCCCTCTCTTTGAGTTGAGCTCTCAGTTGATGAGAACAGGCCTTGTGCTTTCCTCCCGTGACATACCTTTGTCTTGAACCTGTTGTTTTTTACCAACTAAAACCACTAGTGGGTCAGCGGGTCTCTGTCTATGGGCACCTATACCTGATTCCTAAACTCCAGCTCCTGCTCATGAAAGTGAATATTTTTATGTCCACACGGCCAATAGTGAATTCTTCTTTACTCAATGCTGAAGCTGGTTCTGAAGGATACAATAGGTCATGGCTTGGGGAGTCATATTGAAACCAAGACTTTCGGTTTAGTGTATATTAAAAAGAACAGAGGAAGGAGCCTAGCCTATATTATAATATATAATACCTATTTTTTATATAATGGCTTTATCTTTCCCGTCTCGATAGCACGAATTCATTGAATAATGATTTTCAGGTTATGTAGACCCTAAAAGCACAAGTATAAGGAATGAAGAATGGACTGATTTTAATGGACTTGCTTTCTCGCCTTTCCCCAGTAACCTCTGTCTCACTTATTGACCTATAATCTGTGGCTAGCGCCCAGCCAGCTTACTCGAAGTTATAGTGGCGGGACCTTGCCTTGAATCGATAAATAGAAGAGAAGGGCTACTGGTCATCGCAGGAACTAAACTCCCTACTTGACTTAGACGGCTTAATATTATATTAATCCGCATAATCTACTGAATCCACTTAAACTCAGTTCACTAAGTCAACTAGCCCTGTTCCTTTCCCCGCCCGGGTATGTTTAACCTTAAAAATAAAATTGCATAAAATCAGATCTGTACGGTGAGTAAGCCGGATAATTGGATAACGAAAGAGATCTGCTAAACTGCTGGATCTTGGTATGGGTCTACTAGTCATAGGTTGATATGCCGTTAGCTCTACCTGAGATAGGTATGGAAGCAGCTAAGGCTATATATCCAGGTATGCTTTTAGATAAAGAACTGAACCTCACGCCATAAACGGAATCCCTATCATGAGCGCGAGCATAATCAACCGTATCTACTAGTTCAGTACCATGCCTTTCTTTATTGTTAAATAAAAAAGGTTATATCGGTACTGATGCTTTGCCTCCTCCACTACAGGAGATAGCCCGGATAAGCTACTGAAGCCGCTAGCTCAACTAATGATGCTATTGCTATAGGTTACAGATTTAGTACGATATGCCGCTATCCCTATCTAGTCTAGTAAGAGTAAGGGCTTTGAAGCCAGCTTCGAAAACGTGTTCCAAACCTGAGCAGAGTCTATTCTAATAGGATCAAGTAAGGACGCAACTACAACTGATTCACAAAAGCCATGATGATTTCCAGCTCCATTCCTTCAGGTCGACAAAGGACAGATGCTGAGATTCGGTGCAGATGAGGACAGGCGGGATAGCGCTATTTCCGGTAAAGACAACGATTATAAAAGCCCTTATGTGAGAAGAAGTAATACCCTAGGGTAAGTAGTTAAATAGAGATTGCCATAGGAGCCGTTAAAGTTCCTACCACATTCTCTAGGTCTGTAGGGGTGCTTTCTACGGGTACCTTGGCATCGGCTAAGAAGTTTTTCACTAAATTCCTGGCGAGGAGCAAACAAAATGGAAGCTTGGGTTCTACCTTTTTGATTCATCAGATCATAGCTGGATGCTTTTTTTTTGCTTGCTTCGGAACTCTTTCCCTTTTTGTTGGGCAGTTGACTCCTGATGAGGATCAGGAAGCACCCTACCCCAGATTGGAGAACAGTCCTTGGTTGTTGAGCTGCATTTGCCAAAAATGCAGTTTTTTCCGGGATAACAATTGGCCGTTAAAAAGGAGTAGAAGATAGGATCGGTAGAGATTGACCTTATATAGGATATAGGATCAACTGAATAATGCGATGCTTGACATGGCGAAATTGGAAGACTTTGAGCCGTCTTCTTTCTTTGAATACTTTTTTTTTTGTAACACTCGCATTCCGAAGGAGAAGGATCAAGTTGAAAAGGCTGATTAACTTAAAAAGAAGAAAAAGAGGAAGCAAAAACTGTAAGGAGAGGAGATGCCACGCTTGTTCAAGAGTTTTCTTTCCAAGCAAGCTGGGAAGCGATCTAGACGTTTCCTTTGATGGGGCCTTGGTACTTGGTACATACGAGATAGGGTCTTTTCCAAGGTCTTGCAACATCCGATTAGCCAAGAGGTGGTCATAGTAGTCCCTCCATTTGCTCTTCTCCCACACAAGTCCATCCCTGGGAATTTGAGTTGCTGTTCCTTCGCTTTGAGTACCAGTTGAAGTTTGGGTTCCTGACCTCCACCCTTACTAAAAAAGAAAGCTAATAGAGCAGCTTTTCACTCGACGATCTGAGGGATCCATTTTTGGCAGATTCATGTTCAGTAGAGCCGAGCCCTATATTCCTTGACACTAGATTTTTCCAAACCCGCTTTCTAGCTACAATCAATAGTAGCGAATAAGACTCAGACTCTGCGGGGTCATTTAGAATAGGCAGACATGGAATACCTGGAATGTGCCTACTGGCAATAAGACCCCTCAATTCTTTCCGTCCGAATTCCCAATCATTTGATTTGCTTTCATTTCCCGAAGACATGGGCAGATGACACTCCAATGTTTCCATATTATCATACATAATTTGACTATCAACTAGTCTTCCCCAACCAATCCAATAGCATTCTATCACTAGGCCTTCTAGTGAGACTTATATACTTAAACTTAAAAATATACTTTTATTCCCTGTTCCTATATACCGTTCCTGCGAGTGCAGGTCCTGAGCAGGTATGACTCTTTTTCTATTTTCTATAGGTTACCAGGGTTTCGAGCAAGAGAAGAAAGTCCAACCAGTGTAAGTGCTTCTTATTCTTATAATAGGGGTGCATATATTGATATTTTATTTAGGCTTTTCGTTCCCATTTATCCCCCATAAGGCTCTCAATTGGAATGTTTTCTATTTTTTTTCCGGATTAGGATCTTTTCCTTTCCTTGCGAAATCCAGTTAAAGAGGCGGAGACTGTCTTGTACTTGGGCTTTCCTTCCCGCTTCTCCCTCTCTCCATTTCTATATCTGCTCGCGGATTCGTGAAAAGAGAGGATTCGATGCTTTCCCCCACCCCATTATCAAACAAAAACCGGAGATTCATCTTTCTGAATAGGGGAATTAGGAAAAGGATCAACCCACAAAGGATAGGGGAATAGGTATAGAGCCGGATCCCTTGATACAACCTAAAGAAGGAAAGCGCTTTTAGATCGGTCGGGAACCAAAAACGGAAGTCATTTCGCTAACTCAAAGAAGAAAAAGAATGACCTGATGAGAGGGGAGAGAAGTTACCATTAGGGGTTCCCTAAAAGCGGGGCTATTTAACATTCCCTGAGGGAAACATTGGAAGGAAGCAGCAAATTGAACCTTACTAAGATGATTCGGGGATTGTCCCACAACTCGACAGAAATCAACGAATGGAAGCCAGAGGATGCCCTAGGGGCTATTCCACAACTGATGGACCAATCGAAGACTTAAAATACAAAGAGATTTCGGCTTAGCCAATGCTTACTGATAGAATAGATGGAGAGCCTGGAATGCAAGGCTTTATGCGCGGGATTGCCTGTTGATGCAAGGAATAAGGGCTGGCTTGATGCCAAGAATAAGCAGACGAGTACGGTTATGCCGCATAGGAGAAGCAGCTAGATCGATTCCTAAACCGCTAATGCCCCATCTTCCAACTGAAACTCATTTAAAAGGAGCAATTGCAGCTTCTTCTATTCTCTTCCTACCCGGTATGAGCTCCTAACTCGTTGACTTGAGGATGTCACTGGGCCATTTCCCGTTTGTTAACCCAGCTTGGAAAGGATAGCCCTATCAAGTCAAAGGCGAGATTCAACGCGCTGTTGAGCTTGAGACTTTCCGTAATGATATTAACGTGAGATCCTGATCGTCTTCCTCCCAGTGTTGTTGCCTGCTGGGAGAAGGAAGGAAAGGCAGGATTCATTCTCGTATCTGAATTTCAAGGATGGGTTGGCTTAAGACCAGCTTTCACCGCAGGCCAGGCATACGAATTCGTTCGCGTAGGCAGACTATCCAACCATTCATTCTTCTTCTTTTCCCGGCAATTGTAGGGATGGAAGGACTACCCGATTCTGCATAAGGCTATTCTCGGCTATCAACTACTTGCTTAGGCAGGATCCATTGGAATTGTAACTTCGAATGGAAGTGGGTCTGCTAGCTGTGATGCTGCTGAAGGATCCGGGACTAGATACTGGTCTCGATCTCACTCTAGAAAGTCAAGGCGAGAAGACTATCAAACCGCTTCTCTACCATAGCCATAGAAGCAATGGTTGGATCAAATAGTTTAGTTAGAGGTGGGGATTCCTGCACGATCAAGATAAAGATAGTTGACCGCCGAACCAACCGAGAAGCCATCAACAACTCGTGATCGAATAGCTGTTCAATTGAGATCTCCTTCTTTTCGGAATGGGCGTGGGACTATCCCACGGATAGAATTCCTACGGCTTGACAACATTTAACTAACTATTGGGGCGGATGGAAATGGAAGTTTTTACTAACTGACTAGGGCGGAGAACCCCAGGTAGGATGGTTCGGCTTGATTAGAAGATGGTGGACATCCGTTCGAGGGGGCACAAATTTCCATATAGCGCGTAGAATCGCCCATTTCACACATGGACGACCAATAGTAGCATTGAAAGATCCTATTCCAGCTATCCTTGCCGGTCCCACCGCCTATGCGACCAATACAGATCTTACGATATCCGAAATGTAACTCTAGCTGGGCCAAGACTCACTTCTTCTAATCGCTCCTCTCCTTCCTCTGGTTACGGATGTTGTGCCAGTTTATGTTTCGGGGAGTACTAAGCTAGGTCGGGCTGGCTTTGTGCTCCGCTCCCTCTGTTTGTCCTCCTTTGCGTTTGGTGGTAACCTCCCCAGCGCGTCCATTAGGTAACCAAAGCCAAAGGCATCTGGCACAGAGACAGCAGATCCAACGTGCTGATGAAGATCCAGTTTTCCTTAACTTAAAATTTTTAATATAAATGAAGTAGCATCACCGGCAGCGGATTCTCTTTACCTTTTCGTGGTTTCTTTCTACGCCAACCATAGGAGCCGGGATAAAGGCATGCCTCAAAACCAGAATAAGGTGGAGCGCTTTCTATTTTTATATAACCGATTGAATATGGGTAATGCTTTCATTTGCCTATTCCGCCCGGGGCTATGTCCGCGGAAGAATTCTTTTTTAAGGTTGGGCAGAGTTTACTCCTAGCGGTAGGTCTACGCTCTACTATCAATGATCATTGGTCCGATGCGCTATTCTCCGGCTCTGAGCTTATAGTTCCAACAAAGGCTCAATCCTTGAAGATGGCACTTGCTTTGATCGTTCCTCAATCCATTTTTCCCGGAGCCTGGTTCTCGCCTTGGGCCTGGAAGTGAATGATAAAGATTCGGTCTCAAAAAGAGAGAGAGAAGAGCGGGAAAGCCCATGACCAAGACCCCTATAAGATAAGAGGTCCTTGCTTTATGATAAACAAGAGATTTCAGAGGCCCATTAAAGTTAAGGGGATTGACTCTGCTAACTGAACACATTATTAAAGATGAAAGTCGAAGTTCTTCAGTCCATGTGAGACCTATCTCAAGATAGAGGAGAGAGAGGGGAAAGCTATAAGCCTACTGGTGCAGATTCAGTTCCCATTGAATTGAGTAGCTTTGCTTCCTATCCTTGCTAGCTCTAGCTTACTCTGAAACTTGTGCTTTGATGCTCTTCCTGTAGCAACTTCACTCGGAACTCGTTCTTAGCTCACTTACTGAACGAGCCTTAGCTCGAAGAGCAGAGCAAGGGTGGTGTTAAGTCTTTGCTTTTGTCTCCGAGAATGACAAGAAAGAAATGCTGCGAAGTGAGCTTGGTAGTTCCCTATAAAGCATAAAGCCAGGCCCTTCCCTGCCCGTAAAGCAACTGAACTCCTTGCCCGGACCCTTTGGACGATTGAAACTCTTTTTGCTTAGATAGACAGGGGTTATCGGAACGAGCGGATTGGTGACAGAAATCCCATGTAAAGGATCTGGTTGTGCCGAGTTGTGGATCTGCCTTTATTTAGGAAGTCAAAAACCTAGACCCGCAGATAAGAGGCTAGCCGAGCAAGCACTGCACGCTGGGCTCTCTCGTGTGCCAAGAACGTCCCACGTCTCGTAAGAGAATTCCAATTTGACCGACCGGGGCGCCACTAAGATATTCAATTCTATCGGCTTTGCCTATATCACACACAGCATATCACGCGGATACGGCTTTTACCAGCGTATCACATCACATAAAAGAGCATAGCAGTCTTTTCCTGTATAAGCTGAAACAACTAGTTGAGTTCCAATATATCACGGAGATGGGGCTAAGCTAAGAAGCCCAGGAGAAAGATCAATCAGCGGGATTGAATCTAAGGCTGAACCTAGAAAGATGAATCAATAAAGAAGTAGTCACAGCCAGGCCAGGAGGAAAAGGCCTTCATTTACAGGACATAAAGTGAATCCCTCTTTCTAAAAAGTTGATCACTGACCGTTAGAGGTTTTGCTACTAAACTAACATAAGTAGAAGAGGAAACTGAGTTCCAACAGAGACTGCCCGAAGGAGGAGGGGTCAACTTGCTGCAGGAATGGTTGAATAAAGGGCTTGCCCTACTAAAGTTTGAAAGCTTCAATTCAAGATTTATTATTGAATATTCAATCCATTAGCGAGAGAACGACAAATTCTAGTGGACAATGATAGTCTTGAATAGCTCCGACGGAGGAACTGACCCTCCCCTAGTTCTATGAAAATGGGAGTTGGCCTCTGGAGAGGAATTAGGCGCGCGAACGACAGTGGTCTTTCTTGCGTTCAAGATCAAGAGGCAGCCCCTAGTCTTGTTGTTCTGTAACGGGCCTTTGGCATACTTTACTTCGTCGGTCTTTGCCCTTCTTTTTTCTCTTTCTGTAATGTAATTGAGAATTTGATATTGGAAGGGGGGAGACGGGGACTTTTCCACCACGTAAATAGGCTCGTGAGTCACTTTTCGAGTCAGAAATTCAGCTCTTGACTGAAGTTAGCAAGAAAGTTTTTAATTAAGGAAGACTGCGCTCCTGCGACAAGAGAAGAAAAAAAGGCCTTGCATATAACTCACTTGGAAGGAGAAGAATGGGAATATCCTAGAACCAAAATAGTCAGTGTATTTATATAGATATAATAATAATATCGCGGAATCTTCTAATTTACTTGAATTTGCTGCTGTATAGGAGACCGTTTCTTTCGCTGCTTGCTTTGCGCGCTAAGAGCGCTTCGCACCTTGCCAAGATCAATTCAAGTAGAAAGTTCGGGTCTTCCCTTTCTATAGTATAGCATTAACAAACTGGAACCCGGTTAGATTCTATCCTGCATTGTCATCCTTCACCTCGAAGAAAGCTGTCTCCCTATCAGCATCTCCATGGATAGTAAGAATTCCCCCATCTCTTGGCATCTTGATCTTTTGTTGTAACGAAGAAGGAACAGCACGCACCCAAAGGCATGGTTACATGGCCTACCCAGTAACAGATTAAAAGAAGCAGGGATATCTAGCACATGGAATTCAATATTCGCAACCACTGGCCCTCACTCAACCCTCGACCGCTTCGTAGCGTCTTTCTAGGCTTAGGCTGCGTTTGACTTCTTCAAAGACGAAAGACAACCGGAGTCTTTGCTCCCTGGATAAGTCTCATTCGATGTCGCAACCGATGCTTAAAACATCTTCTTCTATCTTCTCAGTCTTCGATCGATCATTCTCTGCTTCATAGAGGAGGGGTTTCCCAGCTAACAAGGAAGCGGGATTTAAAATAGAGGTCAATTCTAAACTGGACCGAGATGGCCTATACACCAATTGACCGACACCATTCCTGAAGAAACGAAGATCGTTGCAAGAAGACCCCCCACCAAGACGTGTAAATGGCAGAAATTTGACAGCAGTAGAACGAACCTTGGGCTTGACATGACAGCACCTCGCGGCTCCCTTTCAAGATGAACAATGCGGCTAAGCGTGCATCTGGGGCGGATGTGCCGATGGATGGAGGCGGCTGCATGCTGCATCTAAGAGTTTAGTTCCATGAGACTGAATAACATGGCCTGATACGAAGTAAACTCACTTTGCTTAACACAGGGCAGCAGAGCAGGACTTCTTTCTCACCCTCACCCGTCATCCAACATGGTTCGCACCAGCGTTATTTGACTCGCTTAGTCCATCGCTGCTTGGCTCTACTTCAACCACTACAACCTGACGGTTCCCTTGCAGCTAAAGAAACGGAGGAAGGAGGAGGGGAAGGGTGGGGACATCAATTGGATTCTAGTCTTCAAAGACCAGGAAGGGGTTCAATTCCTCTTGGATGTTCTTAAGGCAAGAGCGCCAAGCGCATGCGCGAAATGAGAGCTAGAGGAATTCAGGTTAAGGACCCATAGACGGAGCTAGTCTGGTTCGGTAGCGTGGGATGGCGTGAGGAGATTTAGTTTCACTCTTTTTAGAAAGAGAAGAAAGAAGAGAGGACTACTTAGTCGTCTCGAAAGAAAGTAGCCAGGCTTGAGGCTTCGCTCAGCAGAAGAGCCTTGTCAAGAGATAAAATAAAAAGCAACTGGCTAACAATCCACTGAGCAAGATAGCTGCAATCGAGCATACATTGCAACTCAAGAGTGAACGAGATCTATCCCAACTCCAATGGGAACTCCTAGTCTTAAGCTTGATCTATAACGCTTAAATCGATATAGCATTTCACTAGGCAATCCAGTTGCCACTTCACTAGCAGCCACAAAGGGCGAAGGAAAGTCGGATGAAAGTGATCCTAATGGAAGTGGAAAGAGACGACCGCTTCTTCCTTTTGTTCACATGAAAGCAGAAGACCAAGGGAGGGCGCCTTGCCCTCCTACCAAGAAAGATCAGAGAAGCTGGGCCAAATCCTCTGTTCACTGCGGTTAGGATTGAGACTACGATCTCCGGTTAAATTAGCCACGTTCCAGCTAAAAGCTAGTCGAACTAGAGCCTGCCTTACTCGGGCGAATTCGGTGCTATCGTCTGTCTATAAATAGTAGATCATGGCGAAATTAACAGCATCAAAGCATTCAAACGAAGAAGGAGTCCCCGTCCAACGGAGCACTAAGAAGCAAGTCCTCCTGAGATGGGAGGCGGCGTAGAAGGTTTAATATAGTTTTTGTGCCGCGAGTGCCTCTTTTGGTTGGTGTTCAGTGATTGAAAGAGATGATCGGATCAAATCGAATTAGCTAGATTCAACTTATCCCAGGGGAGAAGGGAAGGCACGAAGGGTAGACGAATCAGTCTAAGGCTATGCTCTGGGTTCTGGGAAGGTAGTTCAGTCACACCCGATGGATAAGAAGTGCTTCCTATCTTAGCATCTGAGCCGGCAAAAAGCCTTAACGAATGAATAACTGGCTCAAAGCATAGTGGATTTATTCCTGCTACCATTGCTAATGAATCAACTGGTATTGGACTGCTCTCAAACAAAGGCAAGGGGGGATTACTCTTAACTAACTAAGCCTAACCTTTAGGCTATCCAGCTTAAGGATGAAATTCTTTAGAAGTTCGGCTAAGCCGGAAAGATAGATCGAGTTTAGCCTCTTGATTGACTTTAGGACTGAAATAAGCCGGTAGCAAAGGAAATGGCAGCAGTGCTTTATATAACATAACTGCTTTTAGGTCTAGAGATTCATCCCCTAGTCTGTGATGAAAAGGGGCTATTGGGGATAAAAATAGCTCGTGCTAACTCTTAAGATGATAGATAGATACCGGCGTCAAGCATTCGTTGAATCTCCTTTTCCCCTTCTTTACATACAACATACAAGATCAGCATAATTTTTATTCATTCGTTTAGGCCTTTGTTTCACAGGTTTTTCCTGGCCTCTTCGACATATTCATATGCCTCTCTTTTGGGTAATTCTTTCAAGCAGCAATTCCGGTAGAAAAAGACCAAACAGAAAGACTAACAAAGATTTATGCTTCTTCAACAGTCCGAGAGGATCTTGGGCAAAGGATTACCGGCTTCGCGAGACCTTTTCGATCTACTCATGGCTAAGCTCTATATGGGTCCTTGCTTTCTCGATCAACTAACTTCGTGCTGAAGAAAGACGGGTCCTTGAAATTCTTGTATTGTACCTTTCGTTGGGTACACTGAACACCAAAAAAATCTCGACAAAAGTAAAAGTGACTACATCTCCTTCGGACCCTGACGTGAACAGACGCTTTCTCGGAGAAAGCTTTTTTTCTTTGTTTGTTGACTTCACTTAGCAAGCCTCGAATCCAAATCCTTTCTACGCTACTTTCTTCTCTTATGAAATTTCTACTCAGCTTGAAAAGAAGCCTCAAGCCGATAAGTTATGTTCGAGAATTTCGAAAGAAGAGCGTAGAGTGATTGACCTCTCACTCACGGAACACTTTCTATATATATCTGTTTCCATCTAATCAAAGACAGTTCAATTCGATCTTAGCCGATCTCAGGTTGACCGTCTCTCCGGCTCCGTTTCGGTGCACTATTGGAGAGCTCTTTGGGCCTGCCGCTTTCTCAATCGAAAATTGAAAACTGTCAAGATTAGCGTACTTTTCTATCTATCACTTACGTCATTTCTCAAAATCCAAATCCATTACATAATTTAAGCATTAAGTCATCGTTCCGTCATCCAACATCCTTTCCGATACATAATTTTGTTAGTTAAGAGAACTTGTTCGTTCACTTGGTTTCTTTTCTATACATAGATTGGTCTTTGGTTAAATGGTTAAGACAACCAACTAGCCTGTTCGTTTAGTAAACATAAGTGCCCGACTCTTTCAAAATCCAGCTCGTCAGATGAACCCGCATCTTGACTCTTAGCTCTGCGTCTTCTTGGAAGTGAGATCACTAGGTTTGTGGTGATAGACAGACCAGACAGAATGAAAAAGGTGCCTCTATATCTACACAGGAGGACGGAGCGACTCGCTATGAGTAACAGAGTATGCAGACTTAATGGTGAATAAGCTCGCCTAAAGAAAGAGGTAAGATGCCTATAGCTTCGATCAGAATAGTCCTGGTCTCGGGGACGTAGAAAGAGAAAAGGCGCAGCCATCGGCGAGCAAAAGCAGAAAGTAGCTTTAATCTTGATAATTGAGTGAAGAAGTTCCGGTAAGAGCCATCCTACACTATGAAACCATGCTGCATCGGTGTTTTCAGGGCATGGAAGGCCTATTAGGTTAGGCCAGGTTCGTAGACTGGGTACATAGAAAGGGGGAAGGGACGC